TTTTCGGGTGATCCAGCCGTTAGATCGTAATAAATAGCTAGAAATATTTAGCTCATAATAACATGAAATATGTTATCATGAATAAATAAATATTATTCAAATGATATAACTATATGGAAAAGACAGGAACATACAGGAAACTAAAAAGAATAAATATGAAGATACTCTACCACCCTCAGTATATTTCAACGCTTCACCTCCAAAGAAGGTTAAAATACCGGTTCCATTTACAATTCCATCAATTATCCATTTATCTATTAGAGATAAATAGTTTGTATAAAATCTCAAAGTTTTCACAAACAATAAATTATAAAGTTCGTCTATATAGCCTCGATTATACGACCAATCATAAAGAGAAAAAGATTTCGTAACAAAAATTGAAAAATTGAATTTTTTCAATTTTGAGAAGATAATCGTACCATAAAATCCAGATCCGTATAAAGAATAAGCAATTAATATTCCGATGAAAGCTATAGTAATAGATGGTATTGCATTTTCCAAAAGTTCAGTAAACTTTTCTGAATGAATATCCTGTAGAGAATTCACAGACAAATGCAACCAATTGGAAAGAAAATCAGAATCAAGTTGTTCTTGTGGAAAAAACTCTCCTATTACGCCTATGGACAAAGTGGGAATTGCTAATATGATCAATGCGAATAACATATTATTATCAGATTCTTTAGGATACAGGAGATTTTCCGTTAGTGATCTATTTAGAAAAGTTTTTTTTTCCTGTTCAATCTTCTTTGATACTTTATTCTCTCCCCATATTGAAACGGGGGAAAAATCTTGGTATTTTCTATTAAATATGTGACCTCTGAAATTACCCTCAGAAGTTGGTAAGTATATACGAAACATATAAAAAGCAGTTAATCCAGCTGTAAAAGAAGCTACAAACCCTAAAAAGGGAAAATGGAGCCAGCTATTAATAAGGATTTCATCTTTGGACCAAAAACAAGCGAAGGGTGGAATACCGCGAGGAGATAGTGTTCCGAATGAGAAGGTTAATGCAGTAATTGGCATATATTTTCTTAAACCACCCATAAGATTCATATTTTGACTATTATTCGGATGATATCCTACTATCGGTTCGAGAGAATGAATAACAGAACCCGACCCCAGAAATAACAAAGCTTTTGAATAAGCATGTGTAATAAGGTGAAATAAACCCGCTTTATAAGATCCTATACCTAAAGCCAGAATCATATATCCTAGTTGCGACATCGTGGAATAAGCCAAACCTTTTTTCAAATCTTTCTGAGTAACGGCAATACCAGCTCCTAATACAGCTGTTACTGCTCCAACCCACGAAATTATTCCCATAACAAGAGGTAACATCTCAAAAAGGGGAAACATTCGAGCAACTAAGAAAATACCTGCTGCAACCATAGTTGCCGCATGAATAAGAGCGGAAATGGGAGTGGGTCCTTCCGTAGCATCGGGCAACCATATATGGAGTGGAAACTGTGCCGATTTCGCAATTGGACCAGGGAAGAGAAGAATAGCACATATATTGATAAAAACAATACTAATTTGATTATTAGCGAGTAATTTTAAAACTCTTTCAGATAGCTGTTGAAATTCGAAACTACCTGTGATCCAATAAAATCCCAAAATACCGAGTAATAAACCAAAATCTCCTATACGATTTGTTACGAAAGCTTTTTGACAGGCGTCAGCTGCACTAGGTCGAGTGAACCAAAACCCAATTGATAAATAAGAACACATCCCAACTAATTCCCAAAATATATATATTTGTATTAAATTCGGACTAAGAACTAATCCCAACATAGAAGCAGTGGAAAGACTTGAATAACAAAAAAATCTTATATAACCTTGATCATGAAACATATAACTCTCACTATAAATCATAACTGTAACTCCTACTGTAGTTACTAAGATTAGCATGATCGAAGTCAATGGATCAATCAAATAACCTATTTCTAAAATTACGGTTTTACTGAGAATCCAGGACAGAAAAAATTGATGAATCGGACTACCTGTTATTTGCTGCCAGAAAGTATGAAAAGATATAATCATTGCTATGGTTGGGAATGAAATACTCAGAAACGAACATATATGACGACTTTTTCCCACAGAACGTGGAAAAAAGAATAAATTTAATCCTAATAAAATTGACGCCGAAAAGGGCAAGAAAGGAACAAGCCAAACATTTTGAAATAAAAGTTCCATAACTGGTTTTTTGTATGAAAAAACTTCCTATACGAAGTGTAATTGGTGGTTTCTAAGGATATGTAAATAAAAATGTATAATTCCCTCGTTCCAATTATATACAATATATATAGAAAATATTATAAATCCGTGATGAGAATATAAAATGTAAAATATAATAACATTATTATATCTTTTCTCTCCAGAAGTTAAAGATATAATTTTAAAAATTTTTTTCAGTTTCGAATATACTTTCGAGAAAATTTCATTGCGACACAATTTTTTATTCACAATAAACTAAAAAAATTATTAGAAAATTTCGAATGAGTACATATGCAATAATTGAAACCGGAGGTCAGCAACTCCGTGTAGAACCTGGAAGATTTTATAATATCCGTAATTTCGCTTCACTAACATCTAGTGAATTGGAGCAAAATACGAAAATATTAATTTATCGTGTTTTAATGATCCGCCGAAAATCCAATATCGATATAGGGTATCCATGGTTAAAAGGTGCTGTAGTTAAAGGTCGGATTCTTCACCCTTACCTTGAAAAGAAAATTACAATTTATAAAATGATTTCTAAGAAAAAGACGCGGCGTAAATTGGGTCATAGACAAAAATCAACGCGATTTGTTGTTGATTCAATTTTTTTGAACGGGGAAGAGATATACGAATAATATAAAAGATATTGTCTCGAAAAAAAATATATAATCTCCAAAATTTTCTTTTTTTCCTTCACAACCAAGAAATAAGAAGATACAAAAAAATCTTCTTTTTAATTTTTTATTAGTAAGGTATTCTTTATTATGGCAGTTCCAAAGAAACGGACTTCAAAATCTAAAACGAAAATTCGTCGAGGTATTTGGAAGGATAAAGCTAATAAAATAGCACTAAAAGCTTTTTCTTTAGCTAAATCCATTTTAACGAATCGTTCAAAAAGTTTTTATTATGCAATAAATCGTAAATTACTAGATACTTCAGAATCTAGTTCCGGGAGCGGGGAATATGATAAGCAATGAAAATATGATTAAAAATTTTTTATAACTCTCTTCAAATTATTCATAATGACTAAATATGTCATCATGGAAAAAGCCACTTTTTAACGAAATTAGAATTTTCATTATCTTTGGTATGACACTATGGTACTTTTATATAAATTTCACCTATAAAATACGGATAGACAATAATATTGAAATGCATTATTACACATTTTTATTGAATCTATATCCATAAGTTCATTTTTTTCATAGCTTTATTGGTAATAATTATAAATTCATTTTTTTTATCAACTCCTGTCCTGTTCGGGTTTTAATAAGATACGAATTTCCTTAAAAAAATTTAAATGCTACTGTTGATACGCCATTCACTCTTCCAATTTCTATAGGTGGGTTAACTTTAATAATAGCATTTTGGGATTTTCGTATCCTGACCTTCCATAATATAAACTGTACGAGCCATTTTGCAAAATATGGGTAAAAATCCTCGGGAAGCCACATGATGTTTAGATATATAATGTTGGTCAATATTTTGATATATTTTATTTTTACCATGATACCAATAGGAATAACTATATTTTTTTACAAAAGTATTGGGAAACTACGAATAATTGCTGTTTATCTATTTTAGGAAATGGAACGATACACAAAGTGTGGCTGTTATTACAAGTTTCCTTTTCATTATTTTCTTATTATCATTCTCCGGATTAATCAAATGAAATCATGGAAGGAAAGCTCCACTAAAAAAGGATACCTAATCTAACTGGAGAGGGAGTCAAATAAGTATATATTGCAGTACTCTCTGGTTAGATCTTCTCGGAGTAGTGGGGTTCGAACCCACGACTTCCATCACCCCAAGATGATACACTACCAAACTGTGCTATACCCCGTATATTAATAACTTTATTAGTTGAAACTCATGAAATTTCAAAATATTGTTTAATCAAAGATTATCTGATAGAATCGTTTAAAGCCGCTATGGTGAAATTGGTAGACACGTTGCTCTTAGGAAGCAGTGCTAGCGCATCTCGGTTCGAATCCGAGTAGCGGCACAGAAACATTTTGTTTATAGTAGGCAGTTATACAATCTATATATAAATATAGTTTTATCTTACAAAACACTACTTCTCTAGTTTTTACTCAACAATAAAATTATATAATATTTTATTCGCTAAAATATTTAACAAAATAAAAACTTTATTTGAATTTTTAATCATGACATTTACAATTTTAGAAGAACTTTCGGCTCATATTTCTTTTTTTCTCTCATTCTCCGCTACTATAATTTACTGGGGGAAATTTATATATATTAATAATGTAAGAATGAATACTGTAGGGAATCTAGGTATGACAATTGTTTTCTTATTTATAACAATATTTCTTTCAACTCGATGGATTCTTTCAAAGCATTTCCCTTTAAGTAATTTATATGAATCGTCCATGTTTCTTTCGTGGGGTCTAACATTAATTCATTTAATTTTAGAAAAAAAATCTAAAAATAATTGGTTAGGTATTATCACTGCTCCAAGTGCAATGTTAGCTCATGGATTTGCAACTTTAGGTCTTCCTAAGGAAATGCAACAACTACTTCCTTTGGTTCCTGCTTTACAGTCTCATTGGTTAATGATGCATGTCACTACAATGATATTAAGTTATTCTGCACTTTTATGTGGATCATTGTTGGCAATAACTCTATGGATTATTACAGCAACTAAGCGGGAGAAAATATCACCAATCGAATATGATACAAATCATATTTTTTATTCCCTGATCTGCAAAGATTATGACGGAGTAATAGAAAATAATACGTATTACAACTCAGAAAAGAGTTTGTATTTTATAAATTTTCGTAAATGGCAATTAATAAATGAATTAGATAATTCCAGTTACAGAATTATTAGTTTTGGGTTTCCCCTTCTCACTATAGGTATATTGTCTGGAGCTGTTTGGGCTAACGAAGCCTGGGGATCATATTGGAATTGGGATCCAAAAGAAACTTGGGCTTTAATAACTTGGTTAATATTTGCTACTTATTTACATACGCGAATGGTTAAGGGTTGGCGGACGCAACAATCAGCCATTATAGCTACTTTAGGTTTTTTTATAATTTGGATTTGCTATTTGGGCGTTAATTTACTAGGAAAAGGTTTACATAGTTATGGATGGTTGGCACATAATCCATAATTTTAGTTTCAAATAGTTTTTAGATAAAGTAAAAAACTATTTGAAACTAAAAACATTAATGAAATTATTCTTAGGATATATGTATCCTATCAGAATGAGAAGGTGATAATTATAGGCCAAGACAAATATTAGATGCTTCTTCATACTTCAAAATCATAAGTTGGGCGAAAAGCGTTGAGACAAGAGCAAATCCGTTTTATTATCCCAGATGGATAAAACGAAATTGGGATAAATACCAATACCTATAATTGGGAGAAATAGGAAGATGGAGATGAAAATTTCTCGTGGTACAGCATCCTTAAAATATGTAATTGAAAGTTCGGAAGATTTATACCCATAAAACATTTGCCGTAACATGGATAATAAATAAATAGGAGTTAAAATTATTCCAATTCCTTGAATTACAAGAATAATTGTTTTGAAAAGGAAAGAATAATCATCATTATCGACTACACCTATAAAAATCATCAATTCTGCCGCGAAACCACTTGTACCAGGTAATGCTAAAGATGCTATTGATGAACCAGTAAATAAAGTAAATATTTTTGGCATCGAACTAGCTATTCCACCCATCTGATCAAGAAGAAGAGTACGTGTTCTTTCGTAACTTATCCCCGACAGAAAAAAGAGGGAGGCACCAATTAAGCCATGCGAAATCATCTGTAAAATAGCACCATTAAGACCTATATTTGTTAAAGATCCAATTCCTATCGGTACAAATCCCATATGAGATACTGAAGAATAAGCTATTCTTCTTTTCAAATTCCGCTGACTCAGAGAAGTTAGAGCTCCATAAACAATTTGGATAGCTCCGGCACCCACTAACCATGGAGCGAATAAAGAATGAGCATGTGGTAATAATTCCATGTTAATTCTAACTAACCCATATCCTCCCATTTTCAAAAGGATTCCTGCTAGGAGCATGCAAGTGCTATAATGTGCTTCACCATGAGTATCTGGTAGCCATGTATGAAACGGTACAATTGGGAGTTTAACAGCATATGCTAATAAAAAACTTAAGTATATAATTACTTCTAATTCCAAAGGATAAGTTTTACCTATTAATACCTGGAAATCAAAAGTAGAACTATTAGATTTGTAAAAAGCTATAATTAAGGCTCCAATTGGGATAAAGATGGAACTACCTGCCGTGTATAAAATAAATTTAGTAGCTGCATATAAGCGACGTTTTCCTCCCCAAACAATTAACAATAAATAAATGGGAAGTAATTCCAATTCCCACATGGAGAAAAAAAGTAAAATATCTTGCGAAGCGAATAAACCTATCTGTCCACTATACATTGATAACATTAAAAAATAAAATAATCGCGGATTTCGCGTGACTGGCCAAGCAGCTAAACTAGCAAGAGTTGTTATAAATCCTGTTAACAAAATAAGTCCAATAGAAAACCCGTCAATCCCTAATCTCCAATGAAAATCCATAAAATTTATCCAATTATAATCTTCTTTCAATTGGATACTATTATCATTGAATTCATATTGGTAACAGAAAATATAAATAATTAGTAGAAATTCTAGGAGACAAACTCCTAGAGCGTACCATCGAATAATTTTATTTCCCTCGGAGGAGAGAAAAGGAATAAGTAATCCTGCCAATATGGGAAAAATAACAATTATGGTTAGCCGGGGATAATGGTTCATGATAGAGATGAATAGAAAATATTTTTTTAATAAGAACCTATTTTGATTTGAGGTTCTTATTAAAAAAATATGCGAAGTTTTTATTTATTTAATAGCACTAAAATTAATATCCGATACCAAAACTACGAGTAGTTTCAGGTCCTAAATAAACACGTACACTTAAAAAATCTGTTGGACAAGCAGATTCACATCTTTTACGACCTACGCAATCTTCTGTTCGAGGAGCGGATGCTATTTGATTCGCTTTACATCCATCCCAAAATATCATTTCCAACACATCTGTTGGACAAGCTCTTACACATTGGGTGCAACCGATGCATGTATCATAAATTTTGACTGCATGTGCCATTGGATTTTTTAACTCCTATTGGAATATTAATAACCTTGAATTGAATAAAATAGAATGGGTTTTTTCTTACTAAGAATTAACTTCGTTATGGATTGAAAATCGAAGAGATTATTAATCACAAATATTCTTTTATATATCAATTGTGATAAAATCATTACCATTTTAGCAAATTGAATTGATCAATACGAGCTGACTTTCTATTGCGGTAAATAGTTAAAACAATGGCTAAACCAATCGTGGCTTCAGCTGCCGCAACAGCTATTATAAAAATAGAAAAAATTTCTCCCTTTATTTGCGAATTATCCAGAAAATTGGAAAAAGTAACTAGATTTATATTAACTGCATTGAGAATTAATTCTAAACACATAAGTGCTCTAACCATATTCCTACTCGTAATTAATCCAAAGATACCGATGCAAAACATGAAGGCACTTAAATTAAGAATATTTTCTAACGTAAAAATCCCTATAAAATATCATTTTTTCAAATATACATAAAGAAATATCTTAAATTATTTCTAATAATTGGAATGAAAAGAACCTATTTTTTATTTTCCGAAATTTCTCCAATCATTGGTTCCCCTCGAGCCAGTGTAATAGCGCCGATTAATGCAATTAATAAAATTATTGACATCAGTTCAAATGGAACAATAAACTCCGTTAGCAACTCTGATCCGATACGGCGAATGTTGTCGATTGACATTAATTTATCATTTTTATCGAATTCCACAACCAGATAAATATTAGACCATGATGTATTTGAAATGACATTACTTGAAGAAACGAATATACTAGTACAAATAACTGCAGTAATTCCATCACCTATTGTCCAAAATAAGAAAAAATTATTATCTGATTGTTTTTTATTTATTAGCATGACCGCGAATACGATTAAAACATTAACAGCTCCTACATAAATTAAGATTTGTGCACTCGCGACGAAATCAGCATCTAGCAGAAAATATGAGAGAGACACCGAAGCAAATACAAATCCTAATAGAAAAGCAGAAAAAACTATATCGTTTAGTAAAACAACACCGAAACTGCCCAATATAAGACTTGATTCAATAAGGAAGAAAATAGTTTCAAAAAATGATTCAGGTAATTTCATAGGTCTCATGATAAAATCAACAAAGTTTGCGTATTAATATTAGGTTGGAGCAATATAGAAAATATATATTAATAGAAAACCAAATCTAATTTGAAGAGTTAGTTACATTTCTTGAATTTGAATGTCCTTCCATAACTCTCTTAGATAAAGAGGTTAAATTTGAAATGATTTCAATTGTCGAATCTTCCACTATGGATATAGGTAAACGACCCAAAGCTATTTGATCGTAATTTAATTCATGACGATCATAAGTTGAAAGTTCATATTCTTCAGTCATGGATAAACAATTGGTCGGACAATATTCGACGCAATTACCACAAAATATACAAATTCCGAAATCAATGCTATAACTCTTTAATTGCTTTTTCCTTAGTGTTTTTCGCAATTCCCAATCAACAACAGGTAAATTTATTGGACATACACGTACGCATACTTCGCAAGCTATGCATTTATCAAATTCAAAATGGATACGGCCTCGAAATCGTTCAGAGGGTATTAATTTCTCGTAAGGATATTGAATAGTCATTGGTAAACGATTCATATGATCTAATGTAACGATAAACCCTTGACCAATGTATCTAGCGGCTTGTATTGCTTGCTGACTATAGTTCATAAATTCGGTCATTTTAGAAAAAAACATAGGGAAAAAATCCTTATCTTTAATAAAATTTATTATTGTCTCTCACCAACTAATTTTTCAAAACTTGAAATCCTATGCAACTTAATAGAATTATTTATAGTAATAAAACTTGCAAAGATGCTGTCAATAGTAAGTTACCTAAAGCAATTGGTAGTAGAAACTTCCAACCAAGATTTAATAATTGATCTATTCTGATCCTAGGTAGAGTCCATCTCGTCATTATACAAATGAACAGAAATGAATATGCTTTAGCTATTGTAACAGTTATTCCCACTATTATATTGGTAATATAAATGATTGTATTCATATAGGAATTCCATTCCGGATTAATTGAATTAGAAAAAAATGGTATAGGAAAATGCCAACCTCCCAAATAAAGAATTGTTACAAATAATGAAGAAACCAATAAATTTAAATGAGGAGCAAGATAAAATAATGCAAATTTAATACCTGAATATTCAGTTTGATATCCTGCAACTAATTCTTCTTCTGCTTCTGGTAAATCAAAAGGTAATCTTTCACATTCTGCTAAAGAAGAAATCGAAAAAACTATAAAACCAATAGGTTGACGCCAAACGTTCCAACTCCAAAATTCATACTTAGCTTGTGCTTCAACTATATCAACTGTACTTAAACTGTTCGATAATTATAGTCGATATTACCATTACTGTTAATATCTCTATTTCAAAACCGTACGTGAAACTTTTCGTTTCATACGGCTCCTCAATGATTATTAAAATATAATACATTTTTATATTTAATTACCAAAGAGATTCTGTCGGCTATAATAAGCGTTTGAATCTATCTCTATCTTCACGGTTTTTTGCTAGCGCTAACTCGAATTTACAAAAACAATTAGATTATTGAAAGAAACACTAATTATTTTTTGTCATTTACACGAGAACGGCAAAGAAATTACTTCGTTCCAGATAATCATTTTTAGTGGGTAGGAATATATGCTTAAGTAGGGTTTTAAGGAGGTACTGCTAAAGCATCTCTACTAATGTAAAGTCCTTATTATATATTTTTATACTGATCTTTCAATGCATTTTGGTTTCTCTCATCCCCTACTATTGCTTAATCAAATTTATGGATTTTTCCGCTATTAGGCACCGATGGCTAATCTTTTGCCTAGGAATGTACCATTACATGGTATGAAGCTTTCACTCTTGTACAAAGAGGACGGGATTTAATTTTTTACTGCAAACAATAGAATACTGTTTAATTTCACCCATATGATTATCCAGTTTTAATCATATATTAAAATGACAATTACCAATGAATCCTTTGAAAAAAATGAAAGAATTAGGTATTTATACGAATCCTTTGAAAAAAATGAAAGAATTAGGTATTTATACGAATCACACGCAGAGCTACAGATAAAACACTTAGAGCTAAGGGAATTTCATAACTAATAGATTGAGCAGCCGCTCTTAAACCACCTAAAAAAGAATATTTATTATTTGAACCATACCCTGACATAAGAAGTCCTAGAGGAACGACACTGGAAACAGCAATCCAGAAAAACACACCTATACCCAAATTTGCTAGAATAAGATTATATTCAAAAGGAATTACTAAGTAACTTAAAAAAACTGGCACGATGACTAAGACAGGCCCTATATTGAATAAGCTGGAATCTCCTTGTGATGGAGTGATATTTTCCTTTAGAAAAAGTTTCACACCATCTGCTAAAGATTGAATAATTCCTAAAGGACCAGCATACTCAGGTCCTATACGTTGCTGCATTGCAGCAGATATCTTTCTTTCGAGCCATACAATAACTAATACTCCTATAGTAACTCCCAACATGAGAATGGCAATAAAAACTAATATTTGTATAAAGTGGAATAACTCTTCGTAAAATACGGATGTGTGAAAATTTTTGATAATTTGTTTCTCTAAATTTTTATTTAGGATCATTTTAACGATCAACCTCTCCCATAATGATATCTATACTACCTAAAATTGTCATAATATCTGCTAATTTCATTCCTTTAACTAATTGAGAAAGAATCTGTAAATTTATAAAACCAGGTGGTCGGATTTTCAATCGCCAAGGAAATACACTATCATCTCCTATTAAAAAAATTCCCAACTCTCCTTTAGGAGCTTCTATTCTCACATAATGTTCCTGTTTGGGTAATTTAAGAGTGGGTGACGGTTTTTTACTAATAAATTGATATTCAAATGAATTCCATTCTGAATTTTTCTCTCTATTTAGTCTTCTAGCCTCCAAATTTTCGTAGGGTCCTCCTGGAATAGCTTTTAAAGCTTGTTGAATTATTTTAGTAGATTCTTTCATTTCTCCAATTCTTACTAAATAACGAGCTAATGAATCTCCATCTGTTTGCCATTGGGTTTGCCGATCCAATTCATCATAACACTCATAATGATCTACTTTTCGCAAATCCCATTGAATTCCAGAAGCTCGTAACATAGGTCCCGATAAACCCCAATTTATAGCTTCATTTTTATCAATAACACCTACTCCCTCAACTCGTGCTAGGAAAATAGGATTATTTGTTATAAGTTTCTCATACTCAATAACTTTTGGTAGAAAATAGTCACAGAAATCCAAACATTTATCGATCCACCCATATGGTAAATCTGCAGCTACTCCCCCAATGCGAAAATAATTATGCATCATTCGCATACCGGTGGCAGTCTCAAATAAATCATATATCATTTCTCTTTCCCTGAAAATATAAAAAAAGGGTGTTTGTGCGCCAATATCGGCCATAAAGGGACCAAGCCATAATAAATGGGATGCAATACGACTTAGTTCTAACATAATAACTCGAATGTAACTTGCTCTTTTAGGTACTTGAATATTTGTTAATTTTTCTGGTCCATTAACTGTAATAGCTTCAGTAAACATTGTTGCTAAATAATCCCATCTTGTAACATAAGGAAGATATTGAACAACTGTTCGATTCTCCGCTATTTTCTCCATTCCCCTATGTAAATAGCCCAAAACAGGTTCACAGCCTGAAACATTTTCCCCTTCAAGAGTAACAATCAGTCGTAAAACCCCATGCATTGATGGATGATGAGGACCCATACTTACTATCATTGGTTCCTTTTTCCCAGTAAGTATCATAATTTCTACTTTTCCTCCTAGTTAGTTAAATTATCAATTAATAATCAATTTTTTTAATCTACGAATTCCTAGTTTATTAGTTAAATCTTGATAACTTAATAAATTTGTTTTGAATAAATAAATTAAAAGACGTTTACGTTTACCTAAAATTTTCCATAAACCTCGTTGAGATGAATAGTCTTTACCATGCGTTTTAAAATGATACGTAAGCTTTACAACGCGATCGGTTAAACGAAATATTTGGGATTCAATTGATCCTTCTTTTTTTTTTTGCATAGAAGATGAATAAATAAGTAAATTGCTTCGCATGGAATTATTCTCCTAAGATGAGGGGAAAAATAAAAAAGTTCATAATTAAAACTTTTCTAATGTTTGCAATATGATGATAATGATAATAATAATTGTATAAAGTTTCATGGAAAACGAAGCTCTAAAATAAAATGTATATATTTTATTTTATCTTAGAGCGGGATAATTGTACCGTATAAACGATTATGAAATGGGATACATACGAAATTTCAACATAGAGAATCGACTCCCATTCATTGTACTGAACCAAAATCGATTCATACAAGCTAGATCTTCGAATCGATAACTGGACCAAATAAAACATTTAATTATTTTATTCGCATTTTTTCCAACTATAGGATCTCGTCCTTGTGTTCTTTTCAATAGATTGTCATTCAATTTTTGATTTTTGCCTTTCTGCAAAGTTAAACAATTTAATATTCTAAACTCTCGACGCCGTTTCGAAAGTAAGATATCTTCTAAATTTAACGAATTACGTAAAACTAAAATTTTTTTCTGATTTTTTGAAAGATTTTTATCTAAAGAATATTCATCTATATTTTCCAAATTTGATAGTTTTTTCGCTCGTTGCTTGGAATTTAATGATGGACTTATTAATTTATATATCAAAAATTGATCATCCAACAAGCGGGGTAAACGATGTTCTGAATTAATTGCTAATCGATTAAAATTATTATTTCGACGGGAAAAAAGACGAAACAAATCTAAATCTTTTCTCATTTTTCTAGAAAGGGAAACCATTGTCTCTTGATTTTGCATAAAAGTCATAAGAGATGCCATATTACCTAATTTTTTAAATCTTTTTTCATAATTCCTAGATTCCCATCTCCATTGACGAATAGATTGATTAAGTTCCCTTTCTCTAAGCAACTCCTTATTTCGAAATATTTCCAAATTTTTATATTTAGTGAGAGAAGTATCCAAATTCCATATTTTTTTGTATTTATTTCCACCCTTTTGCTCAACAAATTCGGGTACAAACCGTAATAAGAGATTATATTCGAAGAATATATTTTTTTTTTCCGCCAAAGAATGTGGAAAAATTCTTTTTTTATTGAGAATAAAAAAATATTTATGTATTTTATTTGTGACAATATTATCATCACCAGATTTTTCACCGACTTGCAAAAACTTATTAGTTAGTAGGTTTTGGTTTGAATCGAAAAACTTGGAAGTGAAAAGATTATTTCTAAATAATTTGTTACTTTTCTTAGTTCTTTCAACTAGGGAATTTATATAAAATGTAGAAGATTCATCGAGTTTTTCTGAAATAAGTAAAATTTCTTTTTCTCTGATATCAAAAACTTTATTTTCTTTCCAATGTTCACTAACTTTAAAACGCCATTTTTTGGGTGCGATACTATACCATACTTCTGGTGATAAGTTGTATCGATTAAAATGGTTTATCCATTCTTTCCAATTTTTTTCTCTAAAATTTAAAAGTTCGAAATAACTTATAATTCTGTGTTCTCGCAAAAAAATTTTGAAATTATTTTTAATAAATAAATCAAATGTCCAAGACTTTGATAAACATTTTAAATAAGGTTTATTATTTGTTTTTATTCCCCATATTTTCCTAAGTACATACGCTTGAGACAGTAATATCATCATTTAGTTAGGATTGACGTAAATTTTTTTTTTCAATAGTTTATTATTAACAATTAAATATTTTTTTATCTTAATTTTCAATTCGATTTCTAATTAATTCTTTTATAATCTCTGTTTCTATTCTAGAATTCATTTCAATTTTTCTAATATTTATTTTTAAACTAGAAAACCATTTTTTCATTAATTCGATATTTTTTCTATAGAATCGAATAATGGTTTGTTTAACTTGAATTAATCGTCTAATTAGTTTTCTCTTCTTGATGTTTGCGTTGACGAAAGAATTTTTTTCTTGACTGTTCTTAAAAGATATTTGCGGTTTAGTTTTTTCCAAAAGTAAATCTTCCAAATCTTTTATATAAATTACTTTTTCATATTTAGAATTTTCTCTCACCTCCAAAACAAATTTATTGTTTTTATCTAACAATATCTGAGCATTATTAACACGTTTCTTATATTTTTCGCTCGAATCAAAGTTCAATTCGGGAATTTTTTCGATTCTACGATCGATCTTTTTCGAAATAAAATTATCAGACGTTGTTAATGGTTTCTTACTGACTTGTGTGAAAAATTTGCGAAATATATTTTTCTTCCATTTTTTTCCAAATTCTCTATTCACTGGTCTCCAAAATGAAGGTTGTTCTTTCATATTACCAAAAGGTAGGTCGGTTAGAAAGCCCCAAGCACTTAAATAACAATAATGAAATCTTCGTTTTTTTCCCGATTTAGAAAAATTTGCGTTATTTTTTTCTGAATTATCATTTTGATATTTTGTATTGTGCCAAGGTTTTAAACGAAAAGGGTATATTATTTTTATTTGAAGACCATCTCTTAGCCATTGTTCCGGTAATTCTTTTTCTGAAACTTCTGTCCCGTCGTAAGTACATCTTATATGAATCTCTTTATTCCATTCAGACCAATCTTCAGTCCATTCAGGGCTTTGAAATAAAAATAAACGACTAATATTTTTGAGTATTATTAATAGCGGGAGTAACAAATATTTTCTAACATGTGACTGTATTATCAATAACCAACTTCTTCCCCATTGAGCCAATGGAAAATCCCATCTATTTGCTATTGCAAGACGATCTGCTTTTGTTTTTCCAAAAAATGAAATTTTTTTTTTAAAATTATTTTCAAATATGGATTCTGATCCAGAAAGATTTTGCCCATGCCCATAGGAATTATTTACGAGAAAAATAGGTTTCTCTATTATTCGTAAAAAAAATGGAGAATTTATTTTGAGTTGAAACATTTTCCATATTAAAGTTTTACGTCTTCGAGCACGCATGGAACCTTTGACCAATTTTCTACGAAAATCAGATTGTTGTGAAAAACGCCTTATAATTTTTCTCCTCTTATCTCTTCCCTTTATCAAATATCCAAGGTTTTTAACTTTTCTCTGACGAATATCAGTTACTCCAATAGCGATTACATCAAATTTATCATTTTTTGAATCAGGTGTCCATCGCGGTATCTCCTTATTCAATTCTCGAAATAGGAATTTTTTATCAATTCGAGAAGAAAAATTTTTTATTCGAGTAATATCACCAAAAGAGAAATTTTTCCAATAATTTTTGAGTGTATTCGATTGATCTGTTTCCAAGTAATTAAAATATAAAGCTTTTTGTCGAGGAGATAAATTTAAGACGAATTCCCAATTAAGATTTGATTTTCGATTAACTTTTTTGCGTACATTTACAATCGATAAATTATTCGTTTCATTTGGCTCTATCTTCGTTTCAGCATCAAAAAAATTAATTTGTTTCAAATTTTGTCCAAAGTTATCTTTTTTTGATTTACTAATAAGTAAACCTAAAATACGACGAGCATCTCTGGTTAGTGGTTCCCAAGGTAATACAAAATTTTTATATTCTAGTTCTTTCCATTGCTTAGAAATCCAATCTTTAAGTTTATTATTTTTTTCCAGAAAAAATGGATGCTTTCGCATTTTCTTTAACTTATTATATTTCTCGTTTACAAGCCAAGATGATTTTGCTATACTGATTGTTTCATAACCTTGTATTAATAAAGGGTCATAACCTTTCGTAAAAATTTTTTCTTTAAAATTGGATAATCCTACTTTTCTCTGCATAACTTCCGTCATATTGAATCCACTATATAAAAATCTTACTCTGTGTCGAAATTCACTATATAGATATTCTCTATTTTTCTCTCTAGTTTTTACCCAGTCTTCAAGAAAATAGTTACATGTAGAGAAGTTAAAATTCTTCCCAAAATTTTTTTCGAAAATTGCCACGCTAGGTAAATATGTAAAAGATAATCTTGGTTTTCCATCACTTAGACATGAATTGAAAAAATATTGAGATACTCTCTTCTTCACGGGACCTTGAGTACTGAAACGACTATTCTCTATATATCGCAATGGTCTTTTCCACCGTTGGTAATCGAAAAAAAGACTGGGCCATGATTTTTGTAAAAATAGTAAATCTTCTCGTTTTGAGAAATTCTCAATTATTTTTTTTGTAATGAAAGGCACTGGGATTCGGCCAAGATGTAACAAGGAAAAACTTAATAGAGTAATACTAAAGATTCGATGAATTATACGTTTTACTAAGAGATAAAGTATAGGTGAATCGGATTCTATACGAAATAATAGTATTTTACTGGAATAAATAAATAAATATTGTCCACAAAACCAACCTAAAAGAGTGCTTGTTAGAAATAATATATTATTACTGTAGCGAAAAAAGAAAATATTTAATAATCTTGCTAATACAGGACTTGGTAGAAGAATAGGATTTAACAACTGAAAAATCATACTATCGAGAAATAAATGATATACTCTAAAATCGCTAAGTGATATTATTGGTCTCAACGATTGATAACTCAAAAGATCCTTTATTCTGTACCAATGGAAGAAAATGTAATATGAAAGTAATAAACTTAATATATGGGGTTTTATTAATATTATATAAAGAGGTGAATAATAAACCGATAAAAATATTATTAATTGTCCTATTATCGAACCACTAATTGCTACAGTTCCGCCAAGATTTCCCTCCAATAAAAAAGCTCTTATGGCTAAAAGTTGAGAAGGACCAATCGGTAATGTAGTGAGAAATCCATAATATAGTCCAAATAAAATAAAGGTGCTCGAAAATTTTATCCATGTTAATATCGGAATCCATGGAATAAAAAGCAAAAAGGGAATGCTTGTTATCATAATAAAAAACCTTCCTCAATAGGGTGGGATTACAATAGAATAAAGTTCATATGTTTGAAAAGAACGGGTTATTTTTTAATTCAATATAAAATAATGATCTAAAAAATAACCCCCCTTGCTTTTTATTTTCTTTTATTATCCTTCTCTAACTAAGTCTGTCCAACCTAAGTTTTCTAAATTATTGTTACGGCGCAAAGGACGCGTTACAAGTTCCAAAATATCTTTTGCATTAGTAAATCCATGAATTTGAGCAAAAGTGAATTCCACCGACCATTTTGTGTTAATTCCTCTAGCTTCTAATGGATTAGCATGAGCCATTCCAGTTATTGCTAAATCAGGTTGTAATTCACGCATACGCTGTATTTGATTATAATTATCAGGCTTTTCTACGATTCTAGGCATTGGTACACACATTTTTTTACATGTAGTTTGTAAAAATGTTAATTCTGCAGCTTGATAACGCTTATCCATATATGGTATGCCAATCTCATAAACGATCATTCCACATCTAATCAAAAATCTTGCTAAGGAGATTTCCAAAAGATTATCTCCCATGAAAAAAACAGATTTTCCATGCACTAAATTAAGATAATTTCTCAAGCTTTCCCATATTTGTTGTTCTCTTTCCTCTAAACCTTGTGTATCGATACCAAAAACAGAACAAATCTCTTCGATCCAAGCACGAGTACCATCTGGACCAATTGGAAAAGGTGCTCCGATTAACTTACATTTACGACGTCGCATCAAAGTTGTTGCTGTTCTACTCAAAAATGGATTGACACCACAAACATAAACATTATTACCCAAGATAGGTAAATCTGTATATCTTTGCGCAGGTAACCAACCAGATACATTAATGGATTGGCGATTCAATTCTAAACTTAGTTGAGAAGCGACCGTTGAAGGCAAAGAACCAAAAAGAACTAACGAAAATCTGTTTTTTTCATTAATTAGAGATTGTTTAGTTTTTCTTTCCGTTTCAATGGGAAGAAAAGAAAACAATTTTTCCATAGATTTTTTTTCATTTTTCTGTGGATTTCCAATCAAATTTTCTTGTTCGGGACATCGATGCGCCATAGCAGCTAGTACAGTATCTTCTCCCTGAGTAAAGGCATAGTCCAATCCGTTTGCTCTTGCTACTATAATAGGAATTCCTATTTCATTTTCCAATTTAGGAGCCATACCCTCCAAATCCATTTTGATAATTTCCGTTGTACAAGTACCAATCCAGATTATTACACTGGGATTTCTATCTTTTCCCACCTGAAGACATAATCGTTTCAGTTCCTGATAATCGTTCAATTGAGCTGAAATATCACCTTCTTCCAATTCTGCCATAGCATAACGAGGTTCAGCAAAAATCATGACTCCAAGAGCATTTTGTAGGAAATATCCACATGTCTTTGTACCCACCACCAAAAAAAAACTATCTTCGATTTTTTGATATAACCAAGCGACGCAACTGATTGGGCAAAAAGTATGATAATTACCCGTTTCGCATTCAAAAGTGAGAGTTTCGGATATCTTAATTGACATATATAGATTTCTCTGACCAAATGTACTAGACAAAATAAAAAAGAATTATCTATATCTTATATTATTGTAAAATCAACTAAATTAGTTTTTTCATTTTTAACATTCATAGTATTAACAGGATCTAGGTAAAAATCGGATAATAAACTAAATAATTCTCTATCCGGAATTTCTTCTGGTACAATTCCTTCTGGTTCAGATAATATTTGATCCGCTATATTCAAATAGAACTCACAAACGTATTTTAAAGTAGATTGAGATTCTACCATTTCGAATAAAGTTTTACCTTTTACTCTAGAAATTCTAATATCTTCAATCAGAGGTAAAACTTCCAAAACTGGCATTGGACAAGCCTCTACATATTTATCGATAAGATCTCTTTTCGAAGTACGATTACCAACTAAACCAGCTAATCTAAGTGGATGTGTACGAGCTTTTTCTCTAACTGAAGCGGCGATTCTGTTAGCTGCAAATAAAGCATCGAAACCATTATCGGTAATAATTATGCAATAATCTGCATAATTCAATGGAGCAGCAAATCCCCCACATACTACATCACCTAAAACATCGGGTAAAATAATATCATATTCGTAAAATGCATTTAATTCTTTTAATAATTTGACAGTTTCCCCAACTACATAACCTCCACATCCAGCCCCTGCTGGAGGTCCTCCAGCTTCCACACAATCAACTCCACCATAACCTTTGTAAATAACATCCTCAGGCCAAACATCTTCATAATGATAATCTTTAGATTGTAGGGTGTCTATTATAGTAGGGATTAGAAATCCAGTTAGGGTGAAAGTACTATCATGTTTGGGGTCACAACCAATTTGCAAAACTTTTTTTCCACGTCTGGCCAAAGCTATGGATATGTTACAACTAGTAGTAGATTTTCCTATTCCACCTTTCCCATAAACAGCTATCTTCATATTTATTCTTTTTAGTTTCCTGTATGTTCCTGTCTTTTCCATATAGTTATATCATTTGAATAATATTTATTTATTCATGATAACATATTTCATGTTATTATGAGCTAAATATTTCTAGCTATTTATTACGATCTAACGGCTGGATCACCCGAAAACACCCAGCAAATCCGATGAAATCTTATGAAATCTTATCACGTGTTTCGAAAAATCAGTCCG